GTTCATCAAACTTTAAGCGATAATTCAAACTAACTCTTCAAATTAACGAGTTTTTCTCTCTCGAATATCCAACCGGCCTATTAATTCTTTATAACGTGCTCTATTTTTTTTTGACAAATAAGCCAGCAACCGTTGACGTTTTCCCAGAATTTTCCGCAGACCTCTCTGAGATAAATAGTCTTTTTTGTGCAATTCCAAATGTGAAGTAAGTCTCCGTATCTTATTGGTGAAACTTACTACTTGAAATTCAACAGATCCTCTGTTTTCTTTGTTTTCTTCTTGTTCTTGAAAAATAATTGAAATAAATGAATTTTTTACCATAAAATAATTTAACACTCCCCTTTTTACAGATATTTATTTTATTGAGCAGTAATAATAATGTCAGAAATTTTAATGTAGTATACACAATAATCAGAATTTCTTTATAGACTCCTGATTTTATCAATTAACATTAATAAATCCGATTTTGAAGTTCATTTGTATAGTGATACAAAAAGACGGTACCAAATCGTTTAGTACGAAGATTCTGTTGATTAATTTCTAGCTTTAATTGATACGCCATTTCCTACGTCATTTCCTTATTATTGTGGTATCCTAATGTAAGACAGCGCATATGTTCATTTCGTTGGTTGCATATAACATGGATATATTTCGATCACGGACAGAAAAATCTGATTGATAGAACAACAGGATATATAGGAAACTCAAAATTTTTAATCATGGATACATATATATCCTTAACATACTCAAGCGACTCCCATTATTGGTATCAAACCAATAGCGATTCATACAAGCTAAATCTTCTAATCGATAATTAGGCCAAAAAAAGAACTTGAATTTAATTAATTCATTTTTTTTTATGTCAAAATGTTGACTTTCATCCAAAAATTGACTCCATTTTTTTATCTTGTTCTCCTTGTAAACTAATGTATTTCTATCCACACCAGTGTTATTCTTTAAATTCAAATTGAAAGAAATGAGAATTCTTAATTCTCTACGACGTCTAGATGATAAAATTTTTTCAGGAACAAGCAAATCATAATTCTTTTTTTCTGTATTTTTAGCAACATTTTTTTGTTTTCGGTATCTTTGATTACTTTGGTGCTTACTTTTATGAACTAATGAAATACCTATGATTTGATACATAAAAAACTGTCCGTCATTTTTTAGAGATAGGCGGGCAGGTTCGATAATTAATATTCCTTTTTTCATTAATTGTGTAAGATTTAAATGCCTCTTCATTATATCCAGATTCATTTCTTTCTTTTGAATATAGGATATAGTAATTTTTCTTATATTTATCAGGCTAAGTAGGAGACCATATATCTGGATATTATTCATCATTTTTTGATTCAATTGATTCAAAGGTCCAGTCCATCTTAATTGCAACGGAAAATCTCCTTTAAGGAATATTTTTAGTTTTTCGATCGATTCTAAAAAATACTCTTCAATATTGTTTTGATTCTTTAATTCAAAATATTGTTTTGAATTTGATGGGCTAAAATTTAAAAAAACCTCCTTTTTCTTTCCGTTTATATTTTGATCTTCACTAAAATTCGGATTTATATTCAAATTAAAAAGAAGTAATTTGCTTGGGATAAACCAAGGTTTCTCTTTATATTTATGATAAAGTATCACAAACTCTGGAAAGAAAAAAACTTTCGGATTGGATAATATTTTTTCATTCATTCCCATCCAATCAAAAAATACCTTTTTGTAATTTATTTCGGAATTTGAATCAATTGGAAGATAAAAAAGACCATTATTATGAATTTTATCCGTTATTTGGTCCTTGTTAGATTCAACCTTAATATTTTTATTAATTTTACCCAAAAATTTTCTATCTTTATTTTTTTCCATATATATAATATCGCTTTTTCCTAGATAATTCTTCCTAGGAATATTCTTGAGTATGTTAAAAAATTTTTCTTTATTTCTGGTGGAATTTTTTTGGTTGTTATTTGTTTCCAATGATGATCTATAAATATAGGAGTTATTCTTAGTTTCAGAATGAATATATTTATATGATAAAAGATCATATCTATAGTTTTTTTTTAAATTCTCCTCTTTATTTGGTAATAAATAGACTTTAAAATTTTGTTTTTTTTTTGAATCAAGTAATTGGTCTTTTTCAGAGGAATACCATTTGGTTAAATCTTTATTTTGAGACGTATCGCATTGATTGATTCTATTTCTCCATTTTTTGGGGATTAATCTAGACGATGTAATCTGACATAAATCGTATTCATAATGACCTCTTAACCAGTTTTTCCATGGGTTCATTCCAGAATTTGGAAGTTTTTTATGTCTTAATTCGAAATGAAATAGTCCTTGTCTTCCAACAAAATCCTTTATTTCATTCTTAAGAAAAAAAGAGGGTCCATTATATTGAAGAATAGATCTTAACTTATTGAAGTTAATAATTTGGGTTTGTGATAATTTGAAAAATACATATTTTTGTGACAAGTAAGATAAATCAAAAAAAATATCTGACTTCCGG